ATAAAAAAAAGCTTTTCACCCTCTATTCTAAATGAAACTGCAGTCCAAAATTGGATAGATGGAATTTTGATAAATAAGATTCATAGTATTCTTCGTAATGATTATAATTACCACGAATTTGAACAGAAAAAAGAGACATTTAATAAAAAATCAATATCAAAAGAAATTAGCCATTTCATGCCTTTAATGAGTCCATTTTCTGGGGAATCAACATTCAATCTGAAAGGAATTTCTTTACTTCCAGAAGAAGGACAAATTGGTTCAATTGGTTCAGAAGATCAAGAAACATTTTTAAAACTTTTAGTTGATGCAATCATAGGACTAAAAAAAAAAAAGAAATTAATAAAAAAATGGATACATAAAATAAATAAAACAAATTATATGAGGAAATACGACCACCTCCTATATACCTGAAACTTTCTGCTACAAAAAAACTTGTAATACCAAACCCATTTGGAATTCCATCAATTATTCGTCGATCAATAATAGAAACTAACTCGGTCAAACCTCTTAGACTCTTGATAAAATATGTTGCATAAAAAGCATCGATATAACCCCGGTTAGAAGACCAATTATATAAAAAATTTTTTATTTTATCCCAAAAAATTCTCTTGGGGCCTCCTTTATTAAATGAATTAATTAAGCCAAAATTTTTTAACGGCGAATAAATGGGTTTATATAAAAAAAAGGCTATAAATATTCCCAAAAGAGCTATACTAACTGACAAAGTGGCATTTATTGCAAATTCAGACCAATCAACAAAATTTGTCGAAGTTGAATGAAAAGGATTTATGGGTGGAGTTAACCATTTAGTTAATATATCCACCTCTATTCCGTTTTGATTAAATGGAATTCCTATTAATCCAATGAAAAAAGTAAATAGAATCAATACAATGAGAGGAAATAAAATAGTATTGTCCGATTCAGGAGGATATGCAAAAACTTTTTTATTATCAAAATCAGTATCAGTAATAGTAATAAAAGAGCGCATCATTTTTAAAAAATTTCGGGAAATTTTAGATGATTTTTTCATAAAAACAGAAGCTCCTTCCCCAGTATTATTCATTGTTAATAAGGTAAATAAAGATAAATTTTTATTAATCGTTTTCAATTCTTCTTTACCCCATAGAGATATTGAATAGAGGGAACTGCTTTTTTTTCCACTAAAATTCTTAGAATAAAGGTTCAAATGCCCGTCAAACGTAAGCAAATAGATTCGAAACATATAAAATGAGGTTAATCCAGCTGTGAAATAAGCTATTAGTGCTAAAATTGGGGAATACAACCAACTATTATTAAGAATTTCATCTTTGGACCAAAAGCAAGCCAGAGGCGGAATCCCACAAAGCGAAAGCGTACCTATTAAAAAAGCCGTTTTTGTAATTGGAAGATGTTTTGTTAATCCCCCCATAAGTACCATATTCTGACTTTTTTCTGGAGAATATCCAATAAGCGTTTCCATTGAATGAATAAGAGACCCGGATCCTAAAAACAATAATGCTTTTGAATAAGCATGAGTAATCAAATGAAATAAAGCAGCTCTATAAGAACCCATACCTAGGGCTAACATCATATAACCCAATTGAGACATTGTAGAATAAGCTAAACTTCTCTTAATGTCTTTTTGAGCAAGAGCTAAAGTAGCTCCTAAAAATAAAGTTATTATACCTATAAAAGCGATTATATACATTATATAAGGTATAACTATGAAAAGAGGAAAAAGTCGAGCAACTAGAAAAATCCCCGCCGCGACCATGGTCGCAGCATGTATGAGCGCTGAAATAGGAGTAGGCCCTTCCATAGCATCGGGTAACCATACATGAAGGGGAAATTGGGCAGATTTTGCAACTGCACCAGCAAATAAGAAGAAAGTACATAAAATACAAAATAAAAGATTGACCTCATTATTGTTAATTAAGTTAGTAAATATTTCAAACAAATCACGAAAATCAAAACTGCCTGTTACCCAATAAAGACCCAAAATTCCTAATAATAAGCCAAAATCTCCTACACGATTAGTCACAAACGCTTTTTGACAAGCATTCGCGGCAGTGGGTCGTGTAAACCAAAAACCTATTAATAGATATGAACACATTCCAACTAATTCCCAAAAAATATAAATTTGTATCAAATTTGAACTAGTAACTAATCCTAACATGGAAGTATTAAAAAAACTCATATAAGCAAAAAATCTTAAATATCCCCCATCATGATACATATAATTATCGCTATAAATAAGAACCAAAATTGCAACAGTAGTTATTAACACTGACATAATAGAAGTAAGTGGATCGAGAAAGTAGCCAAATTCGAAAGAAAAATCATTATTTATAGTCCAAGACCATACATATTGATAAATGGAATTACTGTTTATTTGTTGAATCGACAGCGTCATCGAAAAAAGCATAGTTAGAGTTAACAAAGAAATACTAGAAAAAGCCCACATACGCCGAAGATTTTTGGTCGCTGTCGGAAAAAGGAGAAGTCCCACCCCTATTAACAAAGGAACTGGAAGTGGAATGAAAGGTATGATCCATGCATATTGGTATATATGTTGCATAATAGAAAAAATTTTTTTCAAATTGAATTTTTTTTAATATTCCAATTTTTTAATATTCAAATAAAGAAGTTCTCATTGGTCAAATAAAAAATGGTTTAGTCAAAATAACTATATTAGTGATTATTCAGTCAATTTGACTATATTAAATTGAGAAGGAAGATAAAAAATTAAACTTTTACATTTTAATCATTTATAATGTGTATTATAGAATACAGGCTAAAAAAAACCGTTAATCAGAAGATTTATTTACTAAAGATTTAATAAAATAAAATTAAAATCAATAATGATACAAACGAATTAGTTTATTCTAAAATTTGTTCAGAATTATTAACCTGTTTTACGGACAATTTTTTTATTGTTTTCCATTCTAAATAGAAAAAAATGTCGATATGTTTTCAAAAAACTAAAGTCAAGTTTTTGACTTAAGATTCCGTAAGTATTGGTTTTAAAAATTTAATTGGATATGCAATTTCGAATTTTGTTTTTCCATTTTTAAACACTTAATGAAGAGGTTCTCGTTTAGAATATAAATACATAGATAATGAATAAGAAACAAAAATTTGTTTGAACAATAGATGTGTTTCACATCCAACTATAACACTAAAAAATAAATTTAATTTGAAATGGCAGTTCCAAAAAAGCGTACTTCTATTTCCAAAAAACGTATTCGTAAAAATATTTGGAAAAAGAAGGGATATTGGGCGGCGTTAAAAGCTTTTTCGTTAGCAAAATCTCTTTCGACGGGGAATTCTAAAAGTTTTTTTGTACTAAAAATAAGTAATCAAAACTTGGAATAAGAGTAATCGACCTGATTCAGATTCAAAAAAAAAAGATAGAATCATCATCGTTTTTTTAATTTATTTTTTCATTTTTCATTTCGAAGATGGGGATTTTTTCCCCATCAACTCGTTTGTTTTATCACAAGAAAATTATCAAAGTTTTTTTGAGTTCAAGATTATATGCGAAATTTTTGACATACTCAGTTCAATATTACAATGGGTTTGTTGAAACAGAAAAGAACCTATAGACAAAGAAAATATCCTGTCTATTTTTAATTCATTTTTGGGGGTCTAAAAAAAGCCATTTAAGAAAAAAGGATTTGGGGTCGTACTTAAATTGTGATCTACAATCGACAAAAGTGGATTTTTCTATATTCATATTCTACTCATCTTGATTTGTTATTTACGAGTTTAGAAATCCGATAAAAAATCAATTTATAATTACCAAATGAAAACTAAAAAAAAACTTTTTTGTGGTAGACCACAAAGTGAGAGACAGAATAATCTAATTACAAGAGCTCAAAATATAAACTATACGAACGTCACTTGACAAATCACAGTAATACTCTAAAATTGACTTAAAAAGAGAATTCCGATTTTTGAATTCTCTTTAATTTAGAAAATTTATAAACTTGAATCTTTTCTAAAATAAAAGAACAAATATATTATATTGAATTAATCTCGACGATTGAATAAAACAAGACTATTATGATTTCAAACAAGCAGCTATGGTGAAATTGGTAGACACGTTGCTCTTAGGAAGCAGTGCGAGAGCATCTCGGTTCGAGTCCGAGTGGCGGCATGTCATCTTATGACGTCTCAAAAGAATTCAAGAGTTCTAATGAATAATAATAATGAAAAAGGAAATGCATTTTTTTTCATATTTTCATTTAATAAATTGTAATTGAGGGATTTATTTTTTTATTTTTTATGATATTTTCGACTTTAGAACATATTTTGACTCATATTTCTTTTTCAACAGTTTCCATTGTAATTACACTCCATCTAAAAACTTTATTAGTCAATGAAAAAGTACGACTATATGATTCATTAGAATCAATAGAAAAAGGCATGATAGTTACTTTTTTTTCTATAACGGGATTATTAGTTACTCGTTGGGTTTATTGGAAACATTTCCCGTTAAGTGATCTATATGAATCATTAATCTTCCTTTCCTGGAGTTTTTACATTATTCATATGATTCCATATTTTAAAAAACAAAAAAAGAATTTAAGTGCAATAACTGCACCAAGTGCTTTTTTTACTCAAGGATTTGCTACTTCAGGTCTTTTAACGGAAATGCATCAATCTTCAATATTAGTGCCCGCTCTTCAATCCCATTGGTTAATGATGCACGTAAGTATGATGGTACTGGGTTATGCAGCTCTTTTATGCGGATCATTATTATCGGTAGCACTTCTAATTATTATATTTCAAAAAGATATAATAACCTTTTCTGATAAAAGAAAACTTTTATTAAATGAATCATTTTTCTTCAGTGAGATTCAAGACATGAACGAAAAAGGCAATGTTTTAGAAAGTGGCTCACCCTTTTTTGTTAAAAATTATTACAGGTTTCAATTGATGGAACAACTGGATCATTGGAGTTATCGTGTTATTAGTTTAGGATTTATCTTTTTAACCATAGGTATTCTTTCAGGAGCAGTATGGGCCAATGAGGCATGGGGTTCATACTGGAATTGGGATCCAAAAGAAACTTGGGCATTTATTACTTGGACTGTATTTGCAATTTATTTACATATTAGAACAAATAAAAATTTACAGGGTGCAAATTCTGCAATTATAGCGTTTATCGGCTTTCTTATAATTTGGATATGCTATTTTGGAGTCAATCTCTTAGGAATAGGGCTACATAGTTATGGTTCATTCACATAAACTTATAAATTAACAATTAATTAAATTGAACAGAGGACCCTACGAATACAAACATAGAACAAGGTTTTTTTTATAAACTTATAAATAGGTGAGAACCATTTAAACGGTTCTCACAAACATCAAACATGCCCAATTAGAATTCCAACTCAGTCCTTAATAAAAAAAAAAAAACAACTTTTTAATTTAATGAAAGGAAACTTATATATAAAAAAATTTTGATAGAATAGCTTCTACCTTCTCGGCGGATAATGAAAGAACGAAATCCGGGTAAACGCCAACACCTATTACTGGTAGAAAGATAGAAGTTGAAACAAAAAATTCTCGTGGTCCAGAATCAAAAAGATAAGAGTTTGTAATATTAAATAACTTATATCCATAAAACATTTGGCGTGACATAGATAATGAATAAATAGGAGTTAATATCATTCCAATTGCCATTCCAAAAGTAATTAGTATTTTTGGCATTAAAAGTAATTTTTGACTCATAATTATTCCAAAAAACACTATTAATTCCGCAATGAAACCACTCATGCCCGGTAAGGCAAGGGATGCCATGGAAAAGCTACTGAATAGTGTAAATATTTTTGGCATTGGAATAGCTATTCCGCCCATTTCGTCGAGATAAACAAGACGTATTCTATCGTAACTAGTTCCCGCTAAGAAAAAAAGTGCAGCACCAATAAATCCATGAGAGATTATTTGTAAAATGGCTCCATTAAGTCCCGTTTCAGTTATAGAACTAATTCCTATAATTATAAAACCCATGTGAGATACAGAGGAATAGGCTATTCTTTTTTTTAAATTACGCTGGCCAGGAGATGTTAAAGCTGCATAGATTATTTGCATTGTGCCGATTATTATCAACCAAGGCGAAAATATTGAATGAGCATGAGGTAATAATTCCATATTGATCCGAACCAACCCATACGCTCCCATTTTTAATAAAATTCCCGCTAGAAGCATACAAGTACTGTAATGGGCTTCCCCATGGGTATCTGGTAACCATGTATGTAAAGGTATAATTGGTAATTTGACAGCAAAAGCAATAAAAAATCCAATATATAATATTATTTCTAATCCGAGGGGATACGATTGATTCACTAATCTTTCCAAATTTAAAGTAGGTTCAGTAGAACCATATAAACCAACACCCAGAACTCCTATTAATAGAAAAATGGAACCACCCGCTGTATACAAAATAAATTTAGTAGCGGAGTATAGACGTTTTTTTCCTCCCCACATCGATAAAAGTAGATAAACAGGAATTAATTCTAATTCCCACATTATGAAAAAAAGTAAAAGGTCTCGAGACGAAAATGATCCTATTTGACCACTATACATTGCTAACATCAGAAAGTGGAATAATCGGGAATCCCGAGTAACTGGAAAAGCTGCTAAAGTAGCTAAAGTAGTGATGAATCCCGTCAGTAAAACGGGTCCTATTGAAAGTCCATCTATTCCTAATCTCCAGTGAAAATCAAAAAAATTGATCCATTTATAATCTTCTGCCAGTTGGATTAATGGGTCGTCCGGTTGGAAATGATAAAAAAATACATAGGTCGTTAGAAGTAGCTCTAAAACACCTATACCTATAGTATACCAGCGTATTACCTTATTTCCTCTATGAGGAAAAACGAAAATTAAAGAACCTGCCAATATAGGCAAAACTACAATTGTTGTTAACCAAGGAAAAAAATTCGTGATAAAGACAAGATACACTTGGGCCAAAAAAACCCGCACCCGAAAAGAAATTTCTTTTCGGGTGCGGGTTTTTATCAGTAAAAAAATCCAAATTGAATAAAAAAAATGGATTCAAATGGAATTTTCTGGAACGTATCAATAAGCTAGACCCATGCTCCGAGTTGTTTCATGCCATAAATAAACTCGAACGCTTAAAAAATCTGTTGGACAAGCAGATTCACATCTCTTACAACCAACACAGTCCTCCGTTCTTGGGGCGGAAGCTATTTGTTTAGCCTTACATCCATCCCAAGGTATCATTTCTAAGACATCTGTGGGGCAAGCCCGAACACATTGAGTACACCCTATACATGTATCATAAATCTTTACTGAATGTGACATAGGATCTTTAATTTTTTGAATTTCATTAATTTTAATTTTCGATCTAGTTATAGTAAAGTAAATGAAATGAAGTCCATATTAAAATACCAGACGAATCAATGATTTACCAGAATTTTTTGAATCAATGTACTTCTGGCTTGGATTGGTGACTTACTAAAAAATAAATGGGGAAAGAGGTCTAAAATACTTTGACTTCTGCCATTATAAAAATATGTTTTATCTTAAAATGCGATACCTAGTAATCTAAATTGAACTTCAAATCAAATTACAATTTATATAGTTATAATATTATTATAATTATAATATAATTATAATAGATAATTCTATATTAAAAATTAAAATTATATTATAGAATAAGAAAAAAAAGACTATTTATTCAATAAATTCGATTGATTGATACGAGTTGATTTTCTGTTACGATAAATTGATGAAACAATAGCAAGCCCAATAGCTGCTTCAGCGGCTGCAATAGCTATAACAAAAATGGCGAAAATGTTTCCCTTTAATTGGCGGTTATCAAAAAAATCAGAAAATGTTACAAAATTTAGATTAACAGCATTCAATATAAGTTCAAGACACATAAGAGCCCGAACCAAATTTCGGCTCGTGACTAATCCATAGATTCCGATAGAAAATAAATAAGCACTCAAAACAAGTACATGTTCGAGCATCATTGACCAACTCCTTAGCAATATAAATTTTTATTCATTTCAATATGAACAACAATTAAACCCCAGTTGATTGACTAAAATACGAAAAGGTCAAATCAAATATAAAAAAGAAAAGAGAAAAAATATGTTGGTAATACGAAATAAGCAATCCAACTAAAAGTTTCTAAACCAATACGAATATAATTTAATGTAAATAGATATGAGAAAATCGAATTTTTTTATTGCTGGTTTTCAAAATGAATTATTGACGCGCTACAGCAATTGCGCCTATTAAAGCAACTAAAAGAATTATTGAAATGAGTTCAAAAGGAAGAAAAAAATCTGTTGATAAATGAATTCCAATTTGTTGACTAGTAGTTATCAAGTCTTGTTCTAGAATCTGGTTTGATTTTGTAGTCCAAATAATAGCATACCATGACGTATTTAGAGTAATAATAATTAATGAAACAAAAAGACTTGTACAAATGAACGAAGTGACGTTGTCCCCAACAGTCCACAGACGTAAATTTGTGTCATATTCTGGCCCATTCATGAACATTACAGCAAATATTATTAAAACATTTATAGCTCCCACATAAATAAGGAGTTGCGCAGAAGCTACAAACTGCGAATTAGCTAGAATATAGAATAAAGATATACAAACAAGAACCAATCCCAACGAAAAGGCACAAAAAATTGGATTGTTAAATAATACTACTCCTAGACCTCCTAATATAAGACCTGTTCCGAGAACGACTAAAAGAAAATCATGTATTGGTCCAGGTAAATCCATTATATATAAAATAAGAGATAAAAAATCAGAATGTTTCATGATCTTATTGAATTGAACAGGAAAAAAGATTCGTGCATTCCTAATTGTTAAATCCTAATATGTACAACTTTATAGTAGACCGAACTCAAAACTATTTAAAATCATTACAGTAACCAGAGTTTCAATAAAAATTTTAATTTTCACCAATAGCGAATAGTTGGAATTTAAAATTTTTGAAAAAAACAAGAAACTTTTTGAATTTTAATTAACTATATTATATTGAATTTCTTTTTTTAAAACTGATTAAAACTAAGAAATCAAGGAACATTAAGAATTTAGTCATTTAGTAATTACGAAATGTTTTTTAATCACCAGATTTGTCTTTTGTTTGAGGTGAATTCAAAATAGTTCGAATTGTGTAATCATCCGTTATTGATATTGGTAAACGACCCAGAGCAATTTGATTATAATTTAATTCATGACGATCATAAGTAGAAAGTTCATATTCTTCAGTCATTGATAAACAATTTGTTGGACAATACTCAACACAATTACCACAAAATATACAGATTCCGAAATCAATGCTGTAATTAAGCAACCGTTTTTTGCGAATATTCGTTTCCAATTTCCAATCAACCACGGGTAAATCTATCGGACATACACGAACACATACTTCACAAGCAATACATTTATCAAACTCAAAGTGTATTCGACCACGAAACCTCTCCGAGGTGATCAATTTTTCATAAGGATATTGAATAGTTACAGGTAAACGGTTGGCATGAGATAGGGTAATAAAAAAACCTTGACCAATGTACCTTGCCGCGCGTACTGTTTGTTGACCATAATTGATGAACCCAGTTACCATAGGGAACATATATTAAATATCAAAATAAAAAATAAAATTTTGTTTCTTTCTCTTGTTTGAGACAAATTTAAATTCTAATGAGTAGCAAATAGTCTCTTTTTTGCTAATTTATAATGAAAGGAGCTGGGAAGAAGTTGTTAATAATAGATTACCTAAAGAAATAGGTAAAAGAAATTTCCATCCAAGATTTAATAATTGGTCCATTCTCAGTCTAGGTAAAGTCCATCTTGTTGCGATCGGAATGAACAAGAACAAAAAAGTTTTCCCTAATATAATGAAAATATCAAATGTCGTTCCAAAAACTCCTTCCGCTTTATTTATTTCAAAAAACTCAGAAATAACTATATCTGGAATAGAAAAATCCCAACCACCAAAGTAAAGAATTGTTACAAATAATGACGATATTAGTAGATTTAGATAGGAAGCAACATAAAATAAACCAAATTTAATACCTGAATATTCGGTTTGATAACCTGCTACTAATTCCTCTTCCGCTTCTGGTAAATCAAAAGGCAATCTCTCGCATTCGGCTAGAGAAGAAATTATAAAAACAATAAATCCTATAGGTTGCCGCCACAAATTCCACCCCAAAATACCATATTTTGACTGCGCCTCAACTATGTCAACTGTACTTGAACTGTTAGATAATCATAGTCGATGATAAGATCACTCTTGTCATCGCTATTATAGAACCGTACATGAGATTTTCACTTCATACGGCTCCTCGAGAGCTATAAATAAATCTTAGGATTGAGTCGAGAATATTTACTGATATCTTTGTCGAATAGATAAAGTAAAAATAAACTGAAAGATCCTGAATTAAACCAATGAAATTCTGTCTGCGATACTATAACAGGGCTTCAGAATGTATCTCATCCTTTGACTGACTCAATTTTTGTTGAGTAATAACTTAATACTTGAATAAAATACTCCTTTTACGAAAAAAAAATAAAAAATTTGCCTGATTTTTTTTAAGATTTAAACATTGATTCATGACTTCTGTCATGGCAAAAATTCCATTTCCATGAACATGAATATGTATACCAAAAAAAGAGTTTTTTTTGTCCATCTGATTTTTATTTCTTTTATTTAGGCTTAAAAAAAAGTTAAAGGATTACTTCGTTCCTGATAGTTATTTACTTAATGGGTGGATAGGAGCATACTCTGGATCGGAATTTATGGGAGTACTACTTGAAAATTTCTACTAATTTTAAGCCTCAATTAGTATTTCTTTTATATAAACTTAGGAGAACTTACATAATCTCTATTACGAATCCTTTGTGTACTTTGGTGTTCCTAATCATCCACTTTTTTTACGCAATCTATATTGTAATAGGCTTTTTTTATATTTTATATAGAGTAAAAACTCCCTAAATTTTTGATTTTCAACCCGCTTCAAGTTATAATTACTAATTAATTAATAATTAATCTTGGGGGTAAACAGTCATGCCTGCTTATCTTTATTTGCGCTTAACCCTTGTCCATAGGAAATGATATTTTTTTTTTACTGCGAATTTATAAGCTGTTTTTTTCCTCATCTAACTATCCGGTTTTATTTTTTAAACTTATCGGTAACTAAAAATACGTTCTAAAACTCGTTTCTTATAAATGAAGACTTAGGCCTTAACGAATCACACGTAGAGATATTGATAACACACATAGAGTTAACGGTATTTCATAACTAATTGATTGAGCAGCAGCTCGTAGACCACCTAAAAAGGAATATTTATTATTTGATCCATATCCTGACATAAGAAGTCCAATTGGAGCAATACTTGAAAAAGCGATCCATACAAAAACCCCAATACTGAGATCAGCTAGAACAAGATGATAACCAAAAGGAATTACTGAATAACTTAGTAGAATTGATATGACGGCTATAGAAGGCCCCATACTAAATAAACGTGTATCCCCCCGAGATGGAAGAAGGTTTTCTTTAAAAAGCAGTTTTGTTCCGTCTGCTAAAGCTTGAAGAATTCCTAAAGGACCAGCATATTCAGGTCCAATACGTTGTTGTATACTTGCGGATATTTCTCTTTCTAACCATACAATTACTAGTACCCCTATTGTGATTCCTAGTATGAGAATCAAAATAGGGAAAAATATCCATATAGTCCCATAAATCTCTTTTAAGGATTCCAATCTGTAAAAAGAGTTGATATTTTTTATTTTTGTTGGATCAATTATCATTTCAACGATCAACTTCTCCCATAATGATATCTATGCTACCTAATATTGTCATAATATCAGCCAATTTCATTTTATTAACTAACTGAGGGAGAATTTGCAAATTGATAAAACCGGGTGGGCGAATTTTCCATCTCCAAGGAAAAACACTCTGATCTCCTATCAAAAAAATCCCCAACTCCCCTTTTGGGGCTTCGACTCTCACATAAAGTTCTTGCTTCGACAATTCAAAAGTGGGAGACGGCTTTTTACTAATGAATCGATATTCAAAATCATTCCATTCAGGATATTTTATCCTATTAAAGCGTCGAATTTCTAAATTCTCATAGGGACCCCCTGGAATTCCTTCTAGAGCTTGTTGGATAATTTTTATGGATTCTGTCATTTCACCTATTCGTACTAAATAACGAGCTAATGAATCCCCTTCTTTTTGCCATTGCACTTCCCAATCAAATTCATCATAACACTCATAATGATCAACTTTACGAAGATCCCATTGTATTCCGGAAGATCGTAGCATTGGTCCTGATAAGCCCCAGTTTATTGCCTCTTCTTCGCCAATAATGCCTACCCCTTCAACTCGTTCTAAAAAAATAGGATTTCGCGTAATCAGTTGCTGGTATTCAGCAAGTCCCATTAAAAAATAATCACAAAAATCTAAACATTTATCTATCCACCCATAAGGTAGATCGGCAGCTACTCCTCCAATCCGAAAAAAATTATGCATCATTCTCATACCGGTGGCAGCTTCAAATAAATCATATACTAATTCTCTTTCTCTGAAAATATAGAAAAAAGGGGTCTGCGCCCCAATATCTGCCATAAAAGGGCCGAGCCATAACAAATGAGAAGCTATACGACTTAACTCCAACATAATAACTCTGATATAGCTAGCCCTTTTAGGTACTTGAATATTTCCCAACTGTTCGGGTCCATTTACAGTTATTGCTTCTGTGAACATAGTCGCTAAATAATCCCATCGTGTTACATAAGGTAGATACTGTATAATTGTTCGGTTTTCGGCAATTTTCTCCATCCCTCTGTGTAAATAACCCAATATTGGTTCACAGTCAATAACATCCTCACCGTCTAAAGTAACAATAAGTCGGAGAACGCCATGCATTGATGGGTGGTGAGGGCCCATATTCACTATCATGAGGTCTTTTCTTGTAGTTGGTAGAGTCATAAGTTTTGCCCCGATTCATTCTTTCATAAAAAAATTTCCATCAATTGCAAAAAGTTCATCAAAATTCAAAATCTAAAAAATCAAATAATTCAAAACAACTCTTAAAATTAACGCGTTTTTAGCTCTCGAATATTCAATTGACTAATTAATTCTTTATAACGTACTCTATTTTTATTTGATAAATAAACCAGTAGTCGTTGCCGTTTTCCTAGAATTTTTCGTAGACCTCTCCGAGATGAATAATCTTTTTTATGCAATTTCAAATGTGAAGTAAGTCTTCGTATCTTGGTGGTAAAACAGAAAACTTGAAATTCAACAGATCCCCTGTTTTCTTCTTTTTTTTCATGCGAAATCGCGGATATAAATGAATTTTTGTTCATAAATTATTAATCTTCCTTACCTTTTTTTCTTTCTCAAATAAGAAATTTGATCGATCAGTAATAATAATGCCAGCTTTTTTAACCGGGTATAGACATTCCTTATTTTTTATTAAAAAAATTTCGGTGATTCCCTTAGAGATCTAATTGATCCGTCATCAAATTAGTATCATATATTACGATTGCAGGCGAGATGTGTATGCTTCTATTTATCTAGCAGATAATAGTGAATATATAAGAAAAATTTATCTTAAATGCATTTTTACTCGTGGATACATATATATTTTTAATATACTAAAACGGCTACCGTTATTAGTATCAAACCAATAACGATTCATACAGGCTAAATCTTCTAATCGATAATTAGGCCAAAGAAAAACTTTCAATTTTAGAACTGGATTGTTTTCGCGCCTAAGTTCTTTGTTTTCATCAAAAAATTGTTGGCAGTTTTTTATCTGATTCTTGTTGTAAGATAAAGGATTCCTATACATACCATTATTATTACTTGCATTCAAACAAATTAGAATTCTCAATTCTCTACGATGCCTCGGCGATAAAATCTTTTCAGGAACAAGTATATCAAAAAAAGTTTTGTCTCTCTTTTTCATCACCATTTGATATCTTGGAATCCATTCATCCGAATTTTGATTATCAACATTGTCGATGTTTCTTTTTGGAGTATTTTGGTGTTTACTCTTATGAATCCATGAAATACCTATGGTTTGATACAGACTAAATTGTGTGTTGCCCCGTAGAAACAGACGAATGGGTTCAATAATAAATAGTTTCCTTTTTATCAATTGGGTAAGAGTTAAATCTTGCTGAATCAGCATTATATTCAGACTCAGTTCTCTTCTTTCAACCGAGGATATTGTAATTTCTCTTGGATTTTTCAATCTAAGTAGAAGACAGTAGATTTTAATATTATTGATCAATTTTTGATTCAAAGAATCATCCCATCTTAATTGAAAAAGCCAATACCTTTTAAGAAAGAAATAGAGTTCTGCTTCTGAACTACTCTTGTCTTGTTTTTTTTTACTACGATTTTTTATATCGAATCCTATATGATTTTCTTGAATATCTTTTTGGTGGTTTGGGATAAGAAATTCTGAATTTTTTTGAACATCGGATTCGGGATCTCCTTGACTTATGAGTTCTTTTTCGTCTTGATTCCTATTCTCTAATTCAAGATATTTTTTTGCATTTGATAGTAGAGATGTTGTAAAAGGATTCACTTTTTTTGTTCTATTGCTGCTTTTCTTTTCGCTAAAATTATAACTTCTATTAAAATTTGAAAAAATTAAATTAATTGGTAAAAACCAAGGTTTTATTTTATATGCATTATAAAGTAAGCAAAATTCTGGGAAGAACCAAAATCCGAGATTCGATATAGGACGGCTTAGTATTTCTTCATTCATCCCCATCCAATCAAAAAGGATTTGTTTTTTATGGGATTGTTTGATTTCTTGATAAATTGTGCGATAAAAACGATCTTTTTTTTCAATTTTATCAAAAATTTTCTCAACTTTCGGTTTAGTCGTAGTATTTTCAGTACTACTACTAATATTGATCCAAGCCTCAATGTCGATTTTTTTTCTAAGATCAAAACGGATAATTTTCCAATCAAAAAATTTTCTATCTATATTTTTCTCTATGTCGTTTATTCCTAAAAAATTAGTGATAGGGATACTCCACCATACATCAATTAATTCGTTTTTAGGTATGCGGTAATTATAAGTATACCAAAATTCTTGGTTTTTATTTACTTGTAATGGTTCTCTATATCTATATGGATCCTTCTTATATTCATAAAAAATAAAATGATATGCTAAAATATCATATCTATGTTTTTTTTTTAATTTCTCTTTTTGATCCAGAAATAAATGGTTTTCAGAATTTTTTGTATTTCTGTAATTAAGTTTCAGTAAGGGGTCTTTTTTATATGAATGATTTTTGTTTTTATGTAAAGTTTGATTTTCAACCTCACAATATTTAGTGACTTGATTGTGCCATTTTTGTGGTCCTAATTGAAACCATTTTATCTGAGATAAATCGTATTGATAATTTTTTTTTAATTTTAACCAGTTTTTACATTGATTCAGCCCCCAATTTGGAATTTTTTTAATCGTTAACTTAGAAGGAGTTATTCCTTGTGTTCCAAAATAATTTGGAATTTCATTTTTTAGAAATAAAGACGTTTCCCGATATTGAAGGATAGACCTTAACTTAGACTTATATAAATTAAAAATTTCGTCTTGTGATAATTTAAAAAATACATAGGCTTGTGACAAAAAAGAGAAATCTGAAAGAATCTTTGAATTCTTATGAATATGACTAATAAAATAAAAAAGTGATTTTATAAATTGAATTGTTTTTTTATTTGTTTTCACAATCCTTTTTTTATTTTTTTTTTTATTGTCAGGGGGTTTTTCATTAAAATTTAAATGCTTTGTTGATTCAAGAAAAAGTTGTATATTAATTCGGGAAATATTAATAATATAGACAAATATATCTACGAATAGACTTTCCCTAAAAAATTTTTTAAAATTATGAATTAATCGACTATTTAGTCTTTTTAATAGTTGACCAATATTTTGTATTGATTTTAATTTTTTAGTACCATAACGTATTTTCTTAGGTTTAAGGCTTAAGTTTATAGTTTGGAATCGTTCTGTTTTTTCTTTTTCAATTTTTTCTATTTGATTTTGTATTGTACTTGTTCTATTAGACAGATCCTTCCTTGTGTGGTCGGCTACTGAATTGGAATAGTTTGTCCGAGTTATGAATCGGGCTTGAATGGATGGTTCATGAACCATATGATTATTGATTGTCGAATTTTTTTTGTTTTGTATTTCACTAGATTCGTCTCTCAATCCAAATACTTGAATTGTATTTACTGTTGCAATTTTTTTTTTTTTTTTAAAAACAGAAAGCTTTTAATAAAATCATTTTTTGTTTCATTTGAAACCTTTAGCCAAAATTCAATTTTGCTTTTGACAATGACAATTTTTAAAACTCGAAAAATTTTTGTTATAAATTTTCTAATTTTTTTATCAAGCCCTTTTAAAATAGGTTTAAAAAAAGAAGGTTGTTTTCGGGCAGGACCAAAAGGAATTTCAGTTTCCATTCCCAAAATTGTTAAGAAACAAAAATTATTATTTTTTTTTTGTTCTGATTTTTTAAGTTCATCTGGATAAGAAGGTTTTGTTAGAGGTCTGCGCCAAGGTTTTAGACAGAAAGGAAATAGTATCTTTATCTGAATACCCTCTTTTAACCAATTTTTAGGAAATTCTGTTTCTGATAACTGGACCCCATTATAGGTACATTTAACATGCATTTCTTTATTCCACTCTTCGAAATCCTCAGACCATTCAGAACGTTGTAATAATAATATACGACCCAAATTCTTTGCGATTATAAATACAGGTAATAGAAAATATTTTCTAAGAAATGACTGAGTTATTAACATCAAACCTCTTATCATTTGAGCAAGTGGCGTGCTATCCCAGGCTTCCGCTATTTCTATTCGTGCTTTTTCTTTTATTTGTTCTTCTTTTAGTTTGTATTCTTTTATTTTCTCTTCGTCTTTTTTTTGTTCTTCGATATAATCATAAATTGGAAATTCATAAATTTTTTCTATATAATTTGGAAAAATCCTTTTAATGACTTTTGCAATGTTAATAGAAAAAAAAGAAGATTTCTTTATTCTGTCTAAAAAAAGTGGTGAATGGATATTTGCTTGAAATAATTCCCAAATAACTATTTTACGTCTTTGAACACGCATAGAACCTTTTATTATGTCTCGACGAAAATCAGATTGTTGTGAATAATATATCAAAGCAACTTCTTCTGTTTGATTAGACTTATTTGCATCTAAATTTTCGTGGTTACCAGTAAAAATAACTACACGTTTAGCTTTTCTTGAGCGAATTTGAGGATTTGTTGTAGGTATGACGTCATCATTTTGTCTTTCTTGCTGTTCGAAAGAATCAATTAATTTGTATGACCAGCATGGAACTGTTTTATTTATTTTATGTATCCATTTTTTTATTAATTTCTTTTTTTTTTTTAGTCCTATGATTGCATCAACTAAAAGTTTTAAAAATGTTTCTTGATCTTCTGAACCAATTGAACCAATTTGTC